CGCAATTTGAGATTCAAATTTACGAATCATTCATGAATTATATATACGAATCATTCATGAATTATATAATAGTTAACGGTTCCAGTTTGTGCTGAATTTTTTCTTTTATGACTGAAAAATCAAAATTTTGTTTTTCACTAGAAAAGTAAGGGAAATTTTTAGAGATTGTATGGTTTTAAGATACTATACAATCAATCGAAGGGATGGATCCAACTCAAACAAAAAAGAAAGATTTCTTTTAGAAAAGGAATTAAGGAAAACGGGATTAAGATTCAAAATACAAGTACAATAAATAAGAAGACAAAAGGATAATTTTTTGATAGATTTTGATTTGGTATCGTTTTGGCGGCATGGCCGAGCGGTAAGGCGGGGGACTGCAAATCCTTTTTCCCCAGTTCAAATCCGGGTGTCGCCTAATCACCAAAAGAATTGACATACCTTCTTCTGTTTTGCTGATAGAATTGGGGAAATTTTTCCGGCGGAAGCAAACGGAGGAAACTGATAAATCGTGATAGTCCTTCCATTACTAACGGAGTGTCTACGGGCCGGGTTTTGAATTAGATTGGATAGCAGGACGGAAATCAAATTCCGTTTTTAGTTGCGGAAAGGCCAGAAGATACTTTGTAGACATATTCATCAAAGTCTTTGAGTACTCCGGCATTCAATCAATATTAATTCGATTGAATTGAGTAATTGGCTTTTACTTAATATACCTTATATACTATACCTTTTTTCTTTTTTCGTTAACCCCTAGTCAAGAACAGAACATAATAGGGCGTCCTCCGATTGTTTCATAGAGACAATAAGGGACGGTAAGGATTAGATCAAAACAAAATGGGAAAGAAATAGGGTATGGGTTGGGTAGTGATCTACCTTTCTTCTATTTTTTTAGACTTTTTACTTAACTTAATGAAGGACAACAAAAGAAAGAATAGATTTTTAGTATTTCTACATATTAGTAGCATTTCTTTGATACTTCCAAGGGGGTCTCCGCATATTTTGCTTGTGCTTAATCTTTTCTGATTATACTAGAAATCTTATAAGACCCCTTATAAGTTAGAGTTGGATTTATTGGATTGTTTCATCAACGACGTTAGGTCAGAATTTTTGACTCTGCGCCAGTGATTCCACTATTATTTATTAGTGAACAATAATTCAAGAATTCCTTCATAGATAGGGGACATAATTCACATGGATATAGTAAATCTCGCTTGGGCTGCTTTAATGGTAGTCTTTACATTTTCCCTTTCACTCGTAGTATGGGGAAGAAGTGGACTCTAGAAGTACTACTAATTGTAATTGAGTTTAGGAATTAAACTGGATCCTTTTTTTTTTTTTTATAAATCGTTCAGTTCTGAAAAGCTTTTTTTAGTTGAAATTTCATTATTTCAACACTATTTCAATTTAAAATTCCATTTTTAAATTGAAATAGAAATAAAAAAATATCTGCATTTCAAAATTCTCTTGGGTTTTCGTGTAGTAATATAGTTTATGAATAATATATATGAAGAATACTCTTTCAATCAAACAAATATTTCAATTATTTCCGTGTTTGTATTTCGAAAGTAAAAAGAATACAAAGTAAAAGAAATACAAATGGTAGTAAATTTATTCCAACTGAATTCTTGATCAATTTTCGATTTCGATGAACCGACTCTTACTAAAATTAGATATGGACCGTGAGGAAGAGTTGCACTTTTTTTATTTTACTTTTTTGTTTCCCTTTATTCAAAGAGAAAATAGTTCTGTTATTACATTACGTAGATACACATTTTCTATCGGAAACAACACAGACATAGTAGTTCTCTAACGAGATACTACACAGACTAAAATATTGTCTTGGGCGAGTCACATATTGCGCACTTCCCGTTTGTTTTAATATTTTGGAAATTTTATTTATGTTGTACTTGTTTTATTGAACTCACTGTTCAAACGTTAAAAGAGGTTTACTAATCCTCCCCCCCCCCCTTTTTTTTTTTGAAATCCGAAGAAGTTTCCATAGATCATATGTCAACTGATCGATCAATGACTTCTTCGTCGGAATGCTAATAAAAAGATTACTTTATTTTCTTTTATTATACCCATCGAAGAGGCCCTTGATTCTTTTGATGGGATTCATATTGAAAATAATCAGCAATCCAGGAATTAGAATCGTACGAGTCGCTTTTCAATTATTTCAAATTGATTGAAATCAACACAAATTAAATACAAGACAGATGGATAAAGCAAAGAAATAGAATTGGGGGGGCACTATATACATTATATTATATATAATATGTAATTGATATCGATATATACCAATATATAGGAATATGACGATACTATTGTAGATTGATCTCTATTAAATTAACCCGGATTACAATACACCTTATATACACTACAATAACAATAGTAGATAGTATGGTAGAAAGATTCAGATATTTCTTTCTACCATACTATCGTATTTCATAGAATACGGCTAATTCTAGTCTGCCCATTTCATTTAAGACGCGAAATTTGA